GTTGTGCCTGAACTTCAAACAGTTTAGCTTTAACCATGTTAATGGTCTCACGTTATTGGTCGATAGAGAATCAAGATTTACCAATGAGTCACGAAATGCTATGGTTCTTATATATGTATGATTTATTAATATGATTTATTAATTTATTCATAAGTAATTCGTCGAGATCGTGCACCTTTCTTTCCTATTTATTATCCTATTAAATAATATCCTATTAAATAAAAAAAAGCATAATCATAATAAAGTGCAGCTGGTTGGATCCAACCTATTCTTGAAATATACAACTCGCACACACTCCCTTTCCAAAAAAAATCAATACACCAAGCACTACACTTAGATTTATTGGATTTGTTGCTAAAATATCGGTATTAAACCCGAAACTCCCGGCGGATGGCCAATAGCCCAAGGAAACGCAAAAATCGGTTATATTTTTCATATGCTCTCCTCTTTCTTATAGATAAAACTAACAAAGAACAGAGTTCTTTTTGTATCACCTCACTCGCCCCTTTTTTGATCAATTTCTTTTTATTAATTTCTTTTTTATGGGATGGGAATAGATTAAATCATCTATTAATTTAGAATTTATCTATTAATTTAGAATTTATCTATTAATTTAGAATTTATCTATTAATTTAGAATTTATCTATTAATTTAGAATTTATTTAGAATTCAATTTGACAATTTCTGATTTTTTTAGTTCGCAATTCAATAATAAGATACTACTTATTAGGTTAGGTCCTAGGTCTCACGTCAATTGCGAAATATTTCGTTTGTTGAAACGTTTCCTAATAAATTCCATTGTACTAAAGTAGAAAGGAAGAAATCGAGCGGATCCGTGAATTCCTCATCCTAAAATCAGTCCTTCCCAAGGTATTGTATAAATAATTGTAGGAGTAAAGTGTTGATATAATTAGAAGAAGCAAAAGGCAAGTCCGAGTTAATTTAATTAAATTAAGAAATAAATAAGAAAGAAGCGCGTAACGTACTTTATTCACATTTCTAATCGAATTTTTGGTTTAGGATTAAATTCAACAATTAAACAAAAGGATTTGCAAATAAAAGCGCTAATGCCACGACCAGTCCGTAAATTGTTAAAGCTTCCATAAAAGCTAGACTAAGCAATAAAGTACCTCGGATTTTACCTTCTGCTTCTGGTTGTCTTGCAATACCTTCTACAGCTTGGCCCGCAGCAGTACCTTGACCAACCCCAGGTCCAATAGAAGCAAGCCCTACGGCCAATCCAGCAGCAATAACGGAAGCGGCAGAAATCAGTGGATTCATAGTAAGTTCCTCGTATCAAAAAAAAATGGTTAATGATACAATCAACCATAGAAGTAATTAAAAACTCCGAATTGAAATGATAATAATAATATTAGTAAATCGTCAGAACGACTTCGATATCTCCTTTTTTAGTTTCTACCCACGATAAAATTTTTTAAAATTCCTATACTAAATTGAATATTTGAAGTCGATAGGGATAAGTCTATAATATAGGGTTAACCCCTATATAACTAGTAAATAACTAACTAATATCGCATATACATTTCTTTCTTCCATAATGTAAACCGCCTGCATTTTATTTAAAATCATTCTTCGAAACAGACGTAAGGGCTAGAGTTATAGATATTACATATATCTAGTTTAACCCCCTAACCCACCTTTTTCCAATTATGTAATATCGCCCACCTTTCCCCCTACAAGATTGGGTCCTATATATGTATTTCTATCCATATATGTTCCCCAATCAAATGCGTATTTTGAACCAACCATGCATGGCTTATAATATTTATAATATAAGGTAAGTCAAAAAAAAGACTATTTCGAAAGCTAATCAATGATGACCCTCCATGGATTCACCTATATAAGCCGCAGCTAAAGTTGCAAAAATAAGAGCTTGAATACCACTTGTAAATAATCCAAGAAACATAACGGGGATAGGAACTACTGAGGGTACTAAAGAAACAAGAACAACAACTACTAATTCATCGGCCAATATATTCCCGAAAAGTCGAAAACTAAGAGATAAAGGTTTTGTAAAATCTTCTAGAATGTTAATTGGTAAAAGTATTGGGGTTGGTTGAATGTATTTTCCGAAATACCCCAATCCTTTTTTGGTAAGACCCGCATAAAAATATGCCACTGACGTGGGTAAAGCTAAAGCAACAGTAGTATTTATATCATTCGTAGGTGCAGCTAACTCCCCATGAGGTAACTGTATAATTTTCCAAGGTAAAAGAGCACCGGACCAGTTAGAAACAAAAATAAATAAGAACATAGTTCCAATAAAGGGAACCCAAGGACCGTATTCTTCTCCAATCTGAGTTTTGCTCAAGTCTCGAATAAATTCAAGGACATATTCAAAAAAATTCTGACCGTCGGTCGGAACGGTTTGTGGATTCCGAACAGCTATGATGACTGACCCTAATAAGATAGCAATTACGACCCAAGAAGTTATAAGTACTTGGGCGTGGATTTGTAAACCTCCTATTTGCCAATATAAATGTTGGCCTACTTCTACACCCGACATATCGTATAACCCATTGAGTGTTTTAATGGAACATGGTATAACATTCATATTGTCCTCTGACATAAATCGAACTTAAAAAATTATTTTGATTCAACCATCTCTTTCTCAACTCACGGACATTAATCATTAATACAAATTAAATTATAGGATACCGATAAATTTTAGGATACTCAAAAATCACATAACATAATATAAATATCCCCGTTTTATCTTTATCTCTTTTTTAAGTTCAAGAATAGTAACCGATCCAATAAATCAAATCTATCAAGTTCCCAAAGAATTAATTAATCTTATTATTCTTAATAATAATCAACGATTTCTTATATAGCTAGAACGACCCTCGCAAATTGCGAATACTAATTTGTTAAGAATGAATCGGATTGAAGCTATAGCATCATCGTTGGCTGGAATCGAAATATCCGCGAGATCCGGGTCACAATTTGTATCAATTAAACAAATAGTCGGAATCCCTAAAATGATACATTCTCGAAGAGCCGTATATTCTTCTTGCTGATCAACGATGATTACAATATCAGGTAACCCCGTCATATATTTGATCCCCCCCAGATATGTTTGCAAGGTAGATAATTTTCTCTTCAACATTGCTGCATCTCTTTTGGAAAGACGATTGAGTTTCCCCATCTTTTGTTCTACTCTTAAGTCCCTGAACTTATGAAGTCTCGTTTCCGTAGTGGACCAGTTTGTTAACATACCCCCGAGCCATTTTTTATTAACATAATGACACCGAGCCCCTATTGCAGCTGATGCTACTAAATCCGCTACTTTATTTTTTGTCCCAACGATTAAAAAGTTTTTTCCACCACTTGCTGCGTTAAAAACTAAATCACAGGCTTCTGATAAAAAACGAGCAGTTCTCGTAAGATTTATAATATGAATACCTTTGCGCTTTGCGGAGATGTAAGGAGCCATTCTAGGATTCCATTTTCTAGTACCATGACCAAAATGAACTCCTGCTTCCATCATATCTTCCAAATTGATGTTCCAATATATTCTTGTCATTTTTCCTAACATTTCCCCACACTTCCCTCTTTTTTTTTTAACAAAGAGACAAGATACGCTGAAATAAATAATTGTTCCGACGGAACCTTCTACCGTGGATTGACCGTTGATATATGGCCAAAACCATTAATTTCTTTTAATTACTTCTTTTTTTATTTTTTTAGTCATATTACTAATCGGACCAAATAGTTCCAGATAGTTATAGTTATAGTTAAAATCAAAAGAATGAATCTCTTCTTAGGAATCATTAAATCCCATAAATAATTGTTGTGATGTCTCATAGAAATTGTTTGGAGCGCAAGAACAAAATAATTCTCTATGGTATAACAAAATATCTCCCATTTCTAACTCGAATAGATTCTTCCTTTTAATTTCCAAATAACTGTTTTTGTCTTCCCTTGCATGGTGCACCAATTTTTTGAATCCAGTACCAACGGGAATAACCCCCCCCAGAACAACGTTCTCTTTCAGTCCTTTCAACCAATCAATACGACCTCGTAAAGCGGCTTTTGCTAAAACTCGAGCGGTTTCTTGAAAACTTGCTTCGGATATGAAACTTTGAGTATTCAGGGATGCCCTTGTTATTCCCAATAAGATTGCCCGATAATTGATCGCTTCGTCTAAAGCACGTCCCGCTCGTTCCGCTCGCAACAATCCGATTAATTCTCCGGGTGAAAAAACATTAGACATTCCATCTTCTGAAACCAACACTTTTGATGTTATTTGACGTACAATGATCTCTATATGTCTATTATGGATCTGTACCCCCTGAGATCGATAAACCTTTTGAATCTTATTAACCAAAGAGATACGACTTTGGGCTATGGTTAGTTCAGCTCCAATCAAGAATCCCCAGGGGATTCCAAGAATTCTTGGTATACGCTCGTTCCAACTTTCAACTCTCTTTTCAAGGTTCATCGATATTGAATCAATCGAACGCACTTCTAAGACCTGTTCCACTTTTGGAAGACCCTGTGTTATGTCACCAGATCTCGATTTTTCATATATAAATGTAACTAGTGTCTCTCCTTCATAAAGAATTTCTCCATAATGGCCATGAACTGTTGCTCCTGGAGTAGCCAAATAGGGCTTAGCCGATCTTATAACTAAGGAGTCAACATGAACAATTAAAATTTGACCAGATTTTTTGATGTGTGGCCCGTATTTGAATAGACATGCATTTTCACAAATAAATTGCCCAAGGCTAATTATTGTGGATGTCTCTTCATCAGAATAGTGATGGAGAAAACACCAATTTAAACGGAATGGATTAAAAATTATATTACGGCACGGATCGGGATTATAAATCCTCCTATTTTCATCTATTAAACAATATTTAAGTACTTGGAAAGTGTGTTTAAAATTGTCGAGTAGCAAATATTTCTTTAACAAGATCTGATTATGAGTTAATAAATGGTAAGATGAATAAAAATTCGCTATTTTAGGTACAATAGCACCTAAGGGACCCAATAAATCCCTAATTGGGATTAGGGGATCCAATTCTTTTGTCGCATTGTTATATTTCGAAACATTGAATGGACTAATTCGAAAACAATTGGATGATGACAAAATTATCAAGGATTGGCATTCCTTATTTCGATTCACCAACGTACCAATAGTTCCTTGATGTTGGGTAAGTGATTGAACCTTCGCCTTGGGATAAAAAGGATTGAGACTGGTACGATCTAATCCCTTATTGGGAATCAATCTCGAATCTGTTATATTATATCTTTTTGTGCTATACGAAAGAGTGGACTTGACTAACTCAACTCTTATGAAATCGCGAATTAGATCATTTACCTTTACCTCAACAAAGGAGGCATAAACTTCTTCTATGGAACCGTTTTGTTTTTGGTCCCAATTTAATACTAAGCAAGTCCGAACTAATTGAATACTTGTGTTATAAATTCCTCGAATTGACTTGCCATATTCATAAAGGATATAATTGACAACTCTAAGTTGGACATCATCCTTTTCCCTCAAGAGATCCTGAGGGAAAAGTGTTGCTAAATTTATCCCATCAGCTATTTCATATGTGACTACAGGCCGAACCGAAACAAAATACTTTTTCTTGGTAGGTGTGATCCGCTGGACATAGATCCAATCTTTCAATTTTTTTGATTCCTTTTTTTTTCCCGTTACTGGCGGTATCAAAATGCCGCTGTGCTTGGATATCTTATCTGTCTCTCCGGGAAAATGAATATCTCCAGAAAAGATTCTCAGTTCAATACTTTTTTTTTTTCTCTCTACTCGAACTAATCCGCCTACTCGACTTCTTTTATTTAAAGCAAGTTGTGTATCTACTCTAATGATACTATTGTTCCGGACCATTACGGACGAGGATCCAGATAAAATATGCACTTCTTCGGGAATGAAAAAAAACCGATCTACTTTTATTTGGTATTTCAGACTAAATTCTTTTGCTCCTCGATACTCAATCAAATTCTCTTTTTTTACGATTGAATCTGCCTCCGCGGTCCCATATTTAGTAATTCCTGAACTGCTTCTTCCGTATCGCGGATCATCAAAATAGGCAAGAATACTATTTCTACGTAAAATACCCTGTTTTGGTATTTCGATTGAAATACCAAAACAGGGTATTAGTTCTTTTTCTCGTTCTTGATCATATTTTAATGGGATGATGAATCTATTTCTTCGCCTTTTTGCTAATAAATAACAATTCTCTTGGAGAATAGACGGATATATGAAATTCCACTTACCTTTGGATATGATTCGATCAGATATTGAATAATCAATAATTTCCCTATCCTTTTTACTCGAAGTATCCAACAATTTATGTCTTACTCGCTCATTAGTGATTGAGAGGTCAGAGATATATTTGTCTTCGACAGAAAAAGAATGAGCATTCATTTGATCTTGATCCTTGTGGATCGAAAAAGACATTATACGGGATCCGCACGGACCTCCTGCTAATATCCATAAATGACTTGTTTTTGGTAATAAATGAACATTACCATATGTATATTCGGGTGCATGGTAGACATCGGTACTCCAGTGCATTTCTCCCTCTAATTCAGAGTAAATATGTTTTCGGACCCTCTCTTTAAAATGAAAAGTAGACGTTCCCGCCCGAATCTCAGCAATTACTTGTTCTGATTCTACATATTGATCATTTTGAACTAAAATCAAACTTTTTGGTGGAATATTCACATTATGGATAACACCCCGACTCTCAATAGTGACATACAAGTCTATAGAACATAAAAAACCAGGATGCCCATGACGGGTACGTGTGGGATGAACAAAATCCTCATTAAATTTTATTTTTCCATTAGAAGGAGCTCGTACATGTTCGGCAGTACCACCAGTGAATACTCCACCGGTATGAAAAGTTCTTAATGTTAGTTGAGTCCCTGGTTCCCCAATGGATTGACCTGCAATAATACCTACAGCTTCTCCCAATTCGGCTAGGTCACCATGAGTAGGACTCCTACCATAACATAATTGACAGATCCAAGATGTGCTTCTGCAGGTAAAGGGGGTTCGAATATATATTGGTCGTGCTCGAAAGGTTATGAATCGGTTGACAAGCCCAACCCCAATATCTTGATTTCGGGTGGCAATGCATCGTGGACCCATATATATATCGTCTGCTAATACACGACCGATTAGTGTTTGGACAAATTTTTTTTCCGTCATCTCATTTAGAGGACTCACGGAAATACCTTGGATAGTACCACAATCCGTTCTACGTACAATAATATGTTGAACTACTTCAACAAGTCTACGCGTGAGATATCCAGCATCTGATGTTCGTACAGCAGTATCTACAACTCCTTTGCGGGCTCCGTAGCAGGAAATTATATATTCTGTCAAAGAGAGTCCTTCACGCAAATTGCTTTGAATAGGTAAATCAATCATTTGTCCTTGAGGATCCGACATTAATCCTCTCATACCTACTAATTGGTGCACTTGAGACGCATTTCCTCGAG